ATCCAGTCAAACATAAGAAAAATATTGGATTCGTAGAAATGAGAAAACGGATCCTTTGCTCTGATGTCTCAAACCACTCTATTCCTTTGTTTCTTATGATGTTTTTGAAAAATGGAATTTAATCCGCTTTTCAAGCAAAAGAGTAAAAGTCCGATTAGTTGAAGAATTTTTCTTTTATAAGTTATAAGTTGAAGTTAATTGAATATGAATAATATATGAATAATAGAAGAAGTTCCATTTTCTCAATGAATTATTTCCCTCTACCCCTCCTTTGTTTGTCCACTACTTCTTATGAATCTAAACAAAAGAATTTCTATAGACCCGGAAAAGAAGAAATAGTAATCTTTGATGAACAGGATTCAAATCATTATTATTTCGATACAAGACGACACAAGAAAAGGGTAGAAAATCCTTTCTCTTGTGTCGAATAGAAGATTAGGAAGACTGGTAATCCCCCCTCTCCTAGAAGTATTTGTTCATTTGTCCCGTCCTTGCCTTGTATCCTTCCTTTTTTGTAGGCCTATTGTCTAGTACTAGAAATGGGATACGAGTAAAAGTAATGAATTCTGGACCTCCCGCAAAAACAGTATAAACAAAACAAGTAAAGGGATTCGAATAATTTTTTGATCATACATTACATAACATAATTATATCGATCGACAAGAATTCTGCGCTTTTTACTAACTTGATGTTAAGTAATCTCTGGATCTAGAAATTCATTTCGTACAATTGAACCTTTTCAAACTGTTTCTTTTTAAGAACCAAAAAGATTTGTGCCAAAATAACGGATGCAAAGAAGAATAAAAGACCTTGGACGCGTAATGGATCTTGAAGCACTATTTCTGCATCTCCCTGACCAAAACCTCCCACGTTTGGATTGCTTGTTAATGGTTGATCAAGCTTGATGGATTCTCCCTCTGAAACAAGAAGTTCTGGTCCTGGAGGTATAATATCAACTACTTGGTGTCCATCCGATGCATCCACTATGGTTATTTCATACCCCCCTTTTTCTTTACGTCCTATTCTGCTTACTATACCTGCGGATGTAGAATTATAAACTGTATTGTTACTCTTGCTCCCATCAGGATAAATCTGACCCCTTCCCCTGTTCCCACCTACGTATATCGGATATTTTAAGAAGTGAACGCCTTTCTTCGTAGTGGGATCGGGGGAAAGAATGGGAAAGATAATTTCACTATATTTCTGACCTGGAACAGGGCCTATCACAAGAATATTTCTTTTATTAGGACGATAACTCTGAAAAGAAAGATTTCCTATTTTTTCTTTCACTTCAGGAGAAATACGATCGGGGGGGGCTAATTCGAATCCCTCGGGTAAAATAAGAACAGCCCCCACATTTAAAGACCCCTTTTTACCATTAGCAAGAACTTGTTTCAGTTGCATATCATAAGGAATTCGAACAACTGCTTCAAATACAGTATCAGGAAGTACAGCTTGTGGAACTTCAATATCCACAGGCTTATTAGCTAAATGGCAATTGGCACATACAATGCGCCCCGTTGCTTCTCGTGGATTTTCATAACCTTGCTGCGCAAAAATGGGATATGCATTTGAAATGGATGCTCGAGTTATTACATATATCATGATCGATGCAGAAATAGATCGAGTCATCTGTTCCTTTACCCAAGAAAAAGTATTTCTATTTTGCATGGTACAATCATTGATCCCGGAATTTCTACAATAAATTAGATAGGTAGCTAGTATAGTTCCCTATCCACGAATCTGCCATTGTACGGAAATAATTGTACTGGAATATAGGACGAATACCTTGAAGAGGTAGAAGTATAAAGAATAAGTAAAATGCTTTCTTTATACACGTTATACGCGAATAAAAATTCTGATTTGATTGATATCAGGAGATCAAATAAGTTCTTCATTCATTCATTGAATGATAAATTACTACAAGCGAAGGAGATACACGATTTAAAAAATGGAAGATCCAATATTTCACAATTGTATCCAGAATAACTGGAAAAGTGGAAACAAGACCAGATATAATTTGATCATTATGAGCCAGTCCAAAATCGTTGTAGATCGAACCAATCATGAGTTCCCAACCATGGGTCGAGTGAAATCCGATCCATAAATCCGTAACTAAAAGAATAGAAAAAGCTTTTATTGTGTCACTTAAGTTATAGAGGAATTCCTGAACCCAAGAATTAAGAATGACAAGTTCTTCATTACCCAGAAGAAAATAACCACTTAGAATAGCGAAACAGATTATATTTGTCGAGAAATGCAAAATTATGTGGAGATTATATTCATTGTGTGTTTTGACCAATTGTATCGTTTCCTTGTGTATTTCTATAGGAAGCTTTTGTATATGTGTCTCCGGGTATTCCTTTATCATTTCATTCAACAAGAGGAGTTCCTTTAATTCTAGGAATTTTTCTAGAACATTTTTCTCTTGAATATCATTTAAAAAAGTTTCGGATTGCCTAGTATTCCACCAATTAGTAACCCAAGGTTCCAGACTTTTATTAAATGATAGAGAGACCCACCGGGGCAAAAATATTATAGATGCAAGATATGGGAGGGAAGTCAATGCTTTCTTTTTTTTCATTTTTTATCTGTGAATTGTTAATGAACTGCTTCATTCGTCAACTCTATCTGATATTTCTCTAAAGTACGAGTTATAAGTTATATAACAAGGTATCGAACCCAGGGATCTATTTCCATTTTTGTGTAATAATTTAGTCCTTGGGTCTAGAAGGAATATGGAAATAGAATAAGGGTCTTTTTCGGATAAAAAAAAAATGAATATTCTGAAGAAACTTCAGTTGTATTAAATTAAAAGGAAATTAGCAAGTTCCTTCCCTCATGCTGAGAAAACATTAATTCTTCATTTCAAAATACTTCAATTGGTACTCGCAAGAAATAGGCTAATTCTGCAGCTTTTTGTTCAATTTCTCGTGGAGTAAAATTCTCATCAGTACGAGTCAAGGGAATGGTTCCTTGGCCTCTGATTTCCATATAAAGAACACGACGAGGAAAAATACCTTCTTTAACCTCCATTCTGATTGATTGGATATCTTTCAGAAAGAAGCGAAGGAAGATTCGACGATTTATTCCAGGGAATCCCCAACGAAAAATACACATTATTCCTTCTTTTCTATCGAATCGGTCATAACCACTACCCACATTCCATGAAATTGTACACCACAAATAGGAACTAATAAATAGACCCGCGATCCCATAAAAAGACATCACGATCCCTTGTGGAAAAAAAATGATTTGGTTAGATGGAAATCCTGATATCAGATTTCTACCAAGATAACTGGAAGTTCCAACCACTAAAAATCCTAGTGAACCTAAAAGAAGGATACAGGCCCAGAAAAAATTACTTGTTTTTCGAGACCCTGTTATTAGTTCTATCCATATATGTTCTGATCGCCAGTTCATACTATATTAGATCTAGTTGCATTCGATTGGAATTGAGAGAATAACCAAAATGAATTTTACTTTTCTTGATGCCGAAGTAACTTTCATCAACTAGTACTATTCTGATATGAACCGTTAGAAGTAATTGGTTAGATACATTGACTTTCTATTATAAATTATAAAAATATTCGTGGATCATTTTTAACCAACTAGACCCACCCGCATATGCATGCATTTATGCAGATATAATGTATCCGCATGCATAACAGTTCTTTCATTTGTGTTCGGAAAGAGTCACATATCCTACCATATTATACTAAATAAATAGCTTATTATGATCCAGTGTTGAAAAAAATCGATGCAATTTTGTCCCGTCGGATCTAGACAATCTTATTTTTTTGGACATGAAGAAATAAAGAAGCCATTGCAATTGCCGGAAATACTAGGCCCACTAAAGGAACAAAAATAGAGGGTAAGTTAAGATCTGTCATGGAATGGGTACCTCGATTTAATATTTTATTTTTACCTATTATAAAGATATCTTATGATAAGTATATCTATTATAAAAAATAGTAAGTGTAAGTAATAAATAATATTAATAAATAATAGTAAGTAGTTAATAAGTTCAAGGAATGGGGAATTAAGTGTACCCATTTCTCTTTCTACACGAATATGATGATACGCTTTAATAAATTTTCTTATTATTCTCCTATCCTCATATTCTTTCTATCTTTCGAATAAGGAGTTTCTTATTAATATTAAATATTTATTGCATTTTTTTTAATTACATTATTAAGTGCGTGACTTTAACTAAACTAATGCAATCCAACAAATGGAGATTTCTAGTAAAAAGGGAGGTTTCTTGGTAGATATAGAAACCCACTTCTATTCTATATTTTCTTTCGATATATATTTTTTTTATTCAAGGGAAAGAAACCGTGTAGCTTAAATAACTCACTCAGAACACCTTTTAAAGGATTACGTGGTACGATTAGGTCGAATAAGCCCTTATGGAATGAATACTCAGCCGCTTGTGAACCATCGGGTACTATTTTATTCAATGTTTGTTCAATTACTCTTTTACCCGCAAATGCAATGTAGGCATTGGGTTCAGCAATAATAACATCTCCCAACATACCAAAACTGGCTGTTACTCCACCGGTTGTAGGAGATGTAAGGATTGATACGTAGAATAACTTTTTATTTGATTGATAATTAGATGAAGCAGAAGATATTTTAGCCATTTGCATCAAGCTCAAACTTCCTTCTTGCATGCGTGCTCCTCCAGAAGCACACACAATAATGACAGGTAGAGATCGATTAGTAGCATACTCGATCAAACGGGTTATTTTCTCGCCTACTACAGATCCCATACTACCCCCCATGAACTGAAAATCCATAACCCCAATTGCTATGGAAATACCATTTAGTTGACCTATGCCTGTTTGAACAGCTTCAGTTAACCCTGTCCTTCTTTGATAAGAATGGATACGATCTCTATAAGGTTCCTCCTCTGAATGAAATTCAATGGGATCCGTAGAGACCATATCTTCATCCATAGGATCCCAAGTGCCCGGATCAATCAAAAGTTCGATTCT